AATAAGATGCCTGATTAAAGGTCCATTTTGATGTAATGATTTATATATAATTACATTATATTCTTATTGTAACTAAAGAATTAACTAACCTTTAAATTTCAAAAATTTAAGTGCATAACCACTAAATTACAAAAAGGTAAGCTAATTTTAAGCTTTTAGGTTCATACCCTAAGTATAGGTATATCCTTCTTTTTAATTTTTTTAAATTCTAGAAAGTTTCTTTTCTTAAGATTTATAATTGTTGGGGTTATAATATCAGTTAGATGTAACAGATGAATTATGGTTTGATCAGGTATGGAACTTTTTCTTTTATCTTTTGTTCCTTTTTTTTGTAACTATACTTTTGTTAGTTCGGAGTGTTCAATAAAGTACTTTTTGATTCAGGGTATGAGTTCTTCTCTTTTTTGTTATTGCGTTTTATATATGCTTGTATATAGTTCTAGTTTTTTGAGGTCTTTTTTGTGCTTTTCTCTTCTTTTAAAGTTGGGGTGTGCCCCTTTTCATAATTGAGTTTTTGGTGTTGTTTCTGGAATGAACTATGATTCTTTGTTTATTTTTTTCACTTTTTCTAGGTTCCCTCCTCTTTTCTTGTTAAGATATATTTCTTATAATTTATGAATCTTTGTGGTTTTTTGTCTGTTTTTTGGCTCTGTTGGGGGGCTGAATCACTCTTCTTTAAAGAAGCTTATAGGGTTTTCTTCAGTTTTTAATTTAGGTTTTTTAATTTATTTGTTGGGTTCTAGTTCTTTATGATTGTTTTATTTCTTTTGTTATTCTCTAATGGTTTTCTTTGTTTTTTGTTTTTTTTATTTTTATAGGTTAAACTACTTGAACCAATTTTTTGTTGGTGGGTTGAGTTTGTTTTCAAAGATTTCTTTTTGAATTTTATTCCTATCTTTAGGTGGAATTCCTCCTATATTTGGTTTTTTTGTTAAGTTGGTTGTTATTGAGTTTAGTATTTTTAATAACGATTATCTTGTTTCTTTTTTTTTGGTTATATTTTCTTTGATTGTAATGTTTTATTATGTCCGTTGTAGTATAGTTTCTATAGTTTTGTGTTCCTTTTTGATTAAATGAAATTCATTTTTTATTTTCCGTTGGTTAAATTTATTTTCTTTTTTTAGTCTTTTTTTTTTTCCTTTTTGTTTTATGGTTAGGGGTATGCATTAAGGATTTTAAGTTAAATTTAAACTGCTAACCTTCAAAGTTATTAATGCTTACTAGTAAGTCTTAGAATTTTTAGTTCTATGATAAATTTGCAATTTATTGTTTTTATAAACTATAAGACTATTAAAGGAAATTTTATTTCTTGGGTAAATTTACAGTTCACTACTTTATTCAGACACTTTAATGAATAAGTGATTTTATTCAACTAATCATAAGGATATTGGAACTTTATATTTTATTTTTGGAATTTGGTCAGGTATTGTTGGTATAATGTTAAGATTAATTATTCGGGTTGAGTTGGGCTTCCCTGGTAGTTATATTGGTAATGATCAAGTTTATAATGTTGTAGTTACCTCTCATGCTTTTGTTATGATTTTTTTTATAGTTATACCTATTATGATTGGTGGTTTTGGTAATTGACTTCTTCCTTTAATAATTGGTTCTCCTGATATGGCTTTTCCTCGAATAAATAATATGAGATTTTGATTATTACCCCCCTCTCTTACTCTTCTGTTAACTAGTTCTTTGGTTGAAATGGGGGTAGGGACTGGGTGGACAGTCTACCCCCCTCTTTCTTCTTATCTTTTTCACTCTGGTCCTAGAGTTGATTTAGCAATTTTTTCTTTGCATTTGGCAGGGGTTTCTTCAATTCTAGGTTCAGTTAACTTTATTACAACTTCTTTTAATATACGTAGAATTGGTTTAAATTTTGATCGTTTACCTCTTTTTGTTTGATCAGTTTTAATTACTGCTTTCCTTTTGTTACTTTCTTTACCTGTATTAGCAGGTGCAATTACCATGCTTTTGTCAGATCGTAATTTTAATACTTGTTTTTTTGATCCTTCAGGTGGGGGTGACCCAATTCTTTATCAACATCTTTTTTGGTTTTTTGGTCACCCTGAAGTTTATATTCTTATTCTTCCTGGATTTGGTTTAATTTCTCATATTATTACTCAGGAAAGTGGTAAGAATGAATCTTTTGGCTATATTGGTATAGTTTATGCAATGATTTCTATTGGTTTATTAGGTTTTGTTGTTTGGGCTCATCATATATTTACTGTTGGTATGGATGTTGATACTCGTGCTTATTTTACTTCTGCAACTATAATTATTGCTGTACCTACAGGTATTAGGGTATTTAGTTGGATGGCAACTATGCATGGGGTTTGTTTAAGGAGTTCTGTTACTATAATTTGATCTTGTGGGTTTGTATTTTTGTTTAGTATTGGTGGTTTAACTGGAATTGTTCTTTCTAATTCTTCTATTGATGTTGTTTTGCATGATACTTATTATGTGGTTGCACATTTTCATTATGTATTATCAATGGGTGCTGTTTTTGCTATTTTGTCTGGTTTTATTCATTGGTATCCCCTTTTTACTGGTTTAAGATTAAATTTACTTTGACTTAAGATTCATTTTTTAGTAATGTTTATTGGTGTAAATGTTACCTTTTTTCCTCAGCATTTTTTGGGTTTAAGAGGTTTTCCACGTCGTTATTCTGATTACCCAGATTTTTATTTTTATTGAAATGTTGTTTCTTCTTTGGGTAGTATTATTTCTTTAGTTGGTGTATTTTTTTTTATTTTTATTGTTTGAGAGAGTATAATTTCTGTCCGATTTTGTTTTTTTTCAATATCTAGAGTTTGTTCTGTTGAATGGTTCCACGGGTATCCTCCGGGAGTTCATAGTTATTTTGAGCTTCCTGTTCTTTCTAGTTAGGTTCTAATTTGGCAGAATCTTTTATGCTTTGAATTTAAGCTTCAATTATAAGTTTATTAACTTTTTTAGAAATTTGTACTTGAATGTGTTTTTCTTTTCAGGATTCTGTTTCACCATTGATGGAGCAATTGATTGTTTTTCATGATCATGTAATGATGGTTTTAATTTTTATTACTTTAATTGTTTTTTATATAATATTTTCATTATATTTAAGATCTTATGTTAATCGTAATTTATTAGAGGGTCAGTTTATTGAATTTGTTTGAACAGTTATTCCAGCTTTAATGCTAGTTTTTATTGCTTTACCTTCTTTGCGAATTTTATATTTAATTGAGGAGGTTAATAATCCTTTGCTTACTATTAAAGGTGTTGGTCATCAATGATATTGGTCTTATGAGTATTCTGATTTTTCTAAGGTTGATTTTGATTCTTTTATAAGTTTATATTCTGAATCTTCTATTGACTGTTTTCGTCTTTTGGATGTTGATAATCGTGTTGTTATTCCTTTTGGAATTCAAGTTCGATTTTTAGTTTCTTCATTTGATGTTATTCATTCTTGAACTGTCCCTTGTTTAGGCTTAAAGTTGGATGCTTTACCTGGTCGGGTAAACCAGGGTTTAATTTATTTAATGCGACCTGGCTTGTTTTTTGGTCAGTGCTCTGAGATCTGCGGGTCTAATCATAGTTTTATACCTATTGTTCTTGAGAGTGTTAGTCTTTTTACTTTTTTTGATTGACTTATAAGTTTTTCATTAAGTTACTTAAAGCAAGTTTTGATCTCTTAAATCATTTAATAGTAAGGTTGCGTTTACTCTTAATGGTTGTTAAGGATTTAGTTTAATTAAAACTTTAATTTGTCAGGTTAAAAATATTTTGTAAGTATTCCTTTATTCCTCAAATAAGTCCCCTTTGGTGAGTTTTATTATCTTTTTTTTTTATTTTTTCTATTTATATAATTTTGTGTTTTATTTATTATGTTTCTTCATTTTTTTTTTTTAATCGTATTTCTTTAAAAGTAAATCATTTTTTTTGGTTATGATAATAAACTTGTTTACAGTATTTGACCCTTGCACTGGCTTTTTTTCTATAAACTGGTTTAGAATTTTTGTTTTTCTTTTTGTTTTTCCTTTTGGTTTTTGATTTTGTAATGGTATATTAATAGTTTTTTTTAATATGTTCTTATTTGGTTTTTATAAAGAAATTTGTAATTTAACTCATTATTTTAATAGAATTTTATTTTTATTGAGTTTTTTTTTATATATTATAGTTATTAATTTAATTGGATTAATTCCTTATGTTTTTACTTCTTCCTCCCATTTAGTATTTTCTTTGGGGTTAAGTCTTCCTTTTTGAATTGGATTAATATTTTTTGGTTGATTTAATAATTCTAATTTTATGTTTATTCATATAGTTCCTATAGGAACTCCTTATTTATTGATACCTTTTATAGTTTTGATTGAGACTGTAAGAAATTTAATTCGTCCTTTTTCCTTAGCTGTTCGGTTAAGTGCAAATATGATTGCTGGTCATTTACTTATGTCCTTATTAGGTGGGAGAACTTGTGAAAGATTAATTTTTATATTTTTCTTTTTTTTTGTTTTTGTTAGTATTTTTGTTTTTGAGTTGGCTGTCTCGTTAATTCAGTCTTATGTTTTCATAACTTTAAGAGTTTTATATTCTAGAGAGGTTTAGAATGAAAAATCACCCATTTCATTTAGTTGATTATAGACCTTGGCCTTTAGTTGGGTCTTTAGGTGTTTTGACTTTGACTTCTGGTTCAATTCATATGTTTTTAAGTATAGATATTAGTTTATTTTTGTTAGGTTTATTTATTGTTTTGTTAACTATATATCAGTGATGACGAGATGTTATTCGTGAATCTACTTTTATGGGTATTCATACTTCTTTTGTAGTTTTAATGATGAGGTTTGGTATGTTTTTATTTATTTTGTCTGAAGTTATGTTTTTTATTTCGTTTTTTTGGGGATTTTTTCATAGAAGTTTATGTCCTAGAGTTGAAATTGGCTTACAGTGACCACCAATTGGTATTAGGGTTTTTAATCCTATAAATATTCCTATGTTAAATACTATAATTTTATTAAGATCTGGTATAACAATAACTTGATCACATAATTCTCTTTTAATTGGTAATTATGATGACATATTTTGGGGTTTATTTTTTACAGTTTTTTTGGGTTTTTATTTTTCTTTATTGCAATTATATGAATATATAGAATCTTCTTTTTGTATTTCTGATTCTGTTTATGGTTCTTTATTTTTTATAAGTACTGGATTTCATGGGTTACATGTTATTATTGGTACTTTATTTATTTTAATTGTTTTTTTTCGTGGTTTAAATTTTCATTTTTCTAGTTTTCATCATGTGGGTTTTGAAGCATCTTCTTGGTATTGACATTTTGTAGATTTAGTTTGATTATTTTTGTATTTGTTGATTTATTGGTGAGGTAGATATTCATTTAGTATAATTAGTATTTTAGGCTTCCAACTTAAAGGTTTTATTGAAATTGAATTATTTATATGGTTTTTATATATTTTCTGGTTGTTTTTATAGTTTTGTTGCTGATGTTTTTTTTTTCTTTTTTTTTTAGCAAAAAGTCAGTTTGTGATTATCAAAGGTCTTCTTCATTTGAATGCGGTTTTAATTCCATGTCCAGTAAGCGTCTTCCTTTTTCTATTCATTTTTTTTTAGTTGCTGTTATTTTTTTGATTTTTGATATTGAAGTTGCTATTATTTTTCCTATTGTTATTGTTTTGAAGTATTCTCAAGTTTATATATGGTTTTATGTAATTTCTTTTTTTATTTTTGTTCTTATTATTGGTTTATATCATGAATGATATAATGGAATCTTAAATTGGACTTGTTAGGAATTTATTTAATTATAATATTTGATTTGCATTCAAAAGGTGTCTTTGACTTTTCTTTTATTAACATTGAAGTAATATTACTTTTAGTTTCGACCTAATTTAAGGGTTTATCCCCTTGTTATAAGTTAACTGAATCCAATTTGGTGATTTATTGTTAATAAATTTTTTGAGTTTTAATCTCCGGTTAATAGGGGTATTATATATTGGCTGCTAACTAATGATTTAGCGGTTAGTTCCGTTTATCTCTTGTTTTTATAGTTTATTAAAACATTTTATTTTCATTAAAAAGATGGGTTTTCTCTTTAAATATTTAAAAGTTAATTCTTCCTATACATCTTCAGTGTATTGCTCTTTATTATAAGCTATAAAAATACATTATTGTGATTATTCACATAATAATTGATATAAAAAGTACTTTATTTTTTGTTATTGTTATTATTTTTGATAATTTTATTATTATATTTGATATTCCTATAGCCCCATATAGTTCCCCTCATTCTGAGTTTAATTTATTTTTATACAAATATGATAATAAAAATATTATCATTTGGGTTTTTCTTAGTATTTTTATAACATTTCATATTTTTGAATTTAATGTGTATATATGTTGATTAAGGAAGTATTTTTTGAATCTAAATGATTCTATTCCTATTCATAGTCCTAAAGTGATTATAATAATTGGGTTTATTTTTATTATTTTGGTTATTGTTGTTATTTTTAAGTCTAAGTTCAGTATTCACATAAGTATTGATCCGAAACATACTGATATTACTGTTAATAAAATTATTCTTATTTTTATTTTATTTATTTTTAGGTTTTTTGTAATTATTCTTATTTTTATTTCCTTTATTGTTAAGTAATAAATTACCCGTATAGAGTATGATATTGTTATTCCTAAGGATATATATATTATTATATACGAAATTATGTTTATTTTTCTAATTGATATATTTTCTACAATTGTATCTTTTGAATAAAATCCTGTTATGAAAGGTAACCCACACAGAGCTATAGTTGAAATTAAAAAACATGAAGAGGTTATTGGTAAATTTTTACATGTTAATCTTAGGTTTCGGATGTCTTGATTATTATTGTTATAATAGATTATAATTCCGGCTCTTATAAAAAGTAATGATTTGAATGTTGCATGTGTTAATAAGTGTATAAATGCTATTTCCTTTATTCCTAAGAAGTTTGCGGATATTATTATTCCTAATTGTCTTAGGGTAGATAAAGCAATGATTTTTTTTAAGTCAAATTCGTAATTTGCACATATTGATGATATAATTGTTGTTATTATTGTTAATAATAGTAAATAATTTACTCTTATTTTATTAATGAATCGAATTGACAAATATACACCTGCAGTAACTAATGTAGATGAATGTACTAAAGCTGAAATTGGTGTTGGGGCCGATATTGCTTCTGGTAGTCATGAATAGAATGGTATTTGTGCTCTTTTTGTGAAGCATGAAATTAAAATTATGTATGAAATTGCTTCATTGTATATTTCCCTATAAAATATAAAGTGTCATGAACCATAAGACATTATTCATGAAATTGATACTAGTAATCCGATGTCTCCTAATCGGTTTGTTAAACATGTAATTATACCTGAATTGTAGCTTTTTTTTGATGAATAAAAAATTACTAAGCAGTATGATACTAACCCTAATCCGTCTCACCCAAGTATAATTCTAATTATGTTTGGTCTAATGATTATAAGTATTATTCTTAAAATAAATAAGTTGATTAGGTTTGTAAATCGTTTAAGTTCATATTCTTTTGTACCTATATAATTTGATCTGTATATTATAATTATTGCTGAAATTATTAATACTGTTGCTATAAATATTATTGATATTCAATCTAGTAATATAGTAAAGTATATTTCGGTAGAGTAAACTTTTATAATTTGTCATTCTATGATTACTGACTTTTTTGTTAAAAGTATTTTAGTTGTTGTTATTATTAATAATATTGAGTTTAAAGCAAAAAATGTTCTCCATCAGTTAAATATTTCTATTTTTTTCAAAACTTAATACTTTGGTTGTTTCTTAGACTCCACAAGCCTTTATTTTTAAATAAACTAATTAAGTTAATATATTTCTATGGCTAGTGTAGATAAAATTAAAGGTCATAAATGAAATCTTATAATATTGTATTCTTTAATGTTTACATTAGTAAATGAATAATTTCTTGAGAATTGACCATGTTGAGAATATCTAAACATAAAAAATCTGTAGTATCTTACGATAAATGAGATTGGAATAATAAATATGTAAGATATTTTTCAAAATCTTATTATTCTTATTATAATTGTGATTTCTCTAAAGAAATTAATTCTTGGTGGACATCCTATGTTTAAGCATCTAAATATAAACCATATTATTGAGTTTCTAGGTATAAAGTATATTATACCTTTATTAATGTATATTCTTCGACTTATTGTTCGTTCGTAGTTTATATTTGATAAAAAGAATATTCCTGATGAACATAGTCCGTGTGAAATTATTATTATTAGCCCTCCAGTAAAACCTGTTTTTGTTAAAGTTAGTAATCTTATTAGACATATTATTATGTGTGTAATTGATGAATATGCAATTATTGACTTAATATCCCCTTGAATTATACAAATTATTCTAATGATGATTGATCCTGAAATTGCCAGTGAGTATCACATTGTTCTTATTGAAATAAATGAATTTTCTAATAAGATTGAAAATCGTATTATTCCTAACCCCCCAATTTTTAATAAAATTCCTGCTAAAATTATTGACCCAAAGATTGGGGCTTGAACGTGGGCTTTTGGTAATCAAAAATGTAGTATAAATATAGGTATTTTAACTAAAAATGCCATTCTAATTGAAATATTTATTATATTTCTTGTGTTATGTTCATATTTTATTGTAAATATATCGGTGTTTATTTGTTTGTACAAGTATAGAATTGTTAATAATAGTGGCAGTGAGGCTGTTATTGTATAAAATAATAAGTATATACCTGCTATTAATCGTTCTGGTTGGTATCCTCATCCTATAATTATTACTAATATCGGAATTAGTCTTATTTCAAATATTATGTAAAATAAGATTATTTTTATTGATATAAATATAGTTATTAGAAGAAATAACATAATTAGGTTTGTTAAAATAAGTTTTTCTTGTTTTTTTTTTATAGTTGATATTATTATTGTCCCAATTATAATAGTTAAAATAATAAGCAATTGTGATCAGTTATCTATTCCTATAGATATAGAAATTCTATTAAAAAATTTGTTTGTTTTTAATGATATTGTTTTTAATATTAAAATGATTAATGATAGTTTAATTATTTTTTTGTTTTTATTCAAGGTTATTAGGGTTATGGTGATTATTAATACCTTTATCATGATATTATGGAGTTTATATAGTCGTTTCCTTGGCATCGAATTATGTTGATTAAAATTCTTAATCCAAGTACTCCCTCGCATACTAGTAATGTTAATATAAATAAGAATAAGTATATAGAGTATTTTATTATTATACAATATAATATGATGTTTAATAATAAGGATATTATTATGAATTCTAGTCTTAATAAGGATATTAATGTGTGTTTTCGTATTATTGTTAGGGATAATATTCTTATAAAAAATATGTATAGGTAAATAAATTTCATTTGTTTTAGTAATTTAATTTAAAATGTCATTTTTGTAAAATGAAAATAGTTTTTACTTTAAAACTTCAACTAAAAATTTTTATTTTTTTTAAGTCTCCAAAACGAATGTTTTTTTATAAACTATTAGTTGATATTAAATTTATACTTTTAAGGGTTATTTTTGTTTTGTTAGGTTTTTTGTGTTTTATGACTAATCCTATTTCAATAGGGTTACTTCTTATTTTTTATTCTTTTTTAGTTTCTTTTTTTATTGGCAGGGCTATGTTGACTTCCTGGTTTTGTATTATTACTATTTTAGTAATGGTAGGGGGTCTTTTGGTAATTTTTATGTATATCAGAAGTATTTCTTCTAATGAAAAGTTTAAGTTTAATTTATTTTTGTTTTATTTGTTCTGTTGTTTGTTTTTTTTTTACTTTGATGAAATAGTCCTTGAAAATCAAACTTTTGATAGTTTAGAGATAAATGGGGGCATTGATCTTTCTGAGTCTTATTCTATAGTTAAGTTATATAATAATAGTTGTAAGATGTTAACCGTTTTTATAATTATCTATTTAATTTTTACTATGATTGTAGTTTCTTTTGTGGTTAAGCATTTTAAGGGTCCTTTACGTTCTTCAACTTATGAATAAATCTTTATTGAAATCTAATTCTTTATTAAGTATTTTAAATTCTTCTTTAGTTGATTTGCCTGCCCCAGTTAATTTATCTTATTGGTGAAATTTTGGTTCTATTTTAGGTTTATGTTTAATTATTCAGCTAGTTACTGGAATTTTTTTATCAATGCATTATTGCTCTTCTGTTGATTTAGCTTTTTCTAGTGTAAGTCATATTTCCCGTGATATTAATTATGGTTGATTAATTCGTATTTTGCACTCTAATGGTGCTTCTTTATTTTTTATTTGTTTATATATTCATGTTGGTCGGGGAATTTACTATGGTTCTTATAAATTTATGATGACTTGGTTTTCTGGCATTTTAATAATGTTAACATTGATAGGTACAGCTTTTTTGGGTTATGTTTTGCCCTGGGGGCAAATGTCTTTTTGAGGTGCTACTGTAATTACTAATCTTCTTTCGGCTATTCCTTATTTAGGTTTAACTTTAGTTAATTGGATTTGAGGTGGGTTTTCTGTTGATAATCCGACTTTGTCCCGGTTTTTTAGCCTTCATTTCTTGTTTCCTTTCTTGATTTTAGTTTTCACTTTAATTCATTTATTTTTTTTGCACATAACTGGGTCTAATAATCCTATTGGAATTAATTCTATATTCGATAGGATTCCGTTCCACCCATATTTTTCTATTAAAGATATTCTTGGGTTTTGTTTGGTTTTGGTCATGTTTTTTTGTTTAAATTTATATTTTCCTTTTATTTTATCAGATCCTGATAATTTTGTCCCAGCAAATCCTATAGTGACTCCTGTTCATATTCAGCCAGAATGATATTTTTTGTTTGCTTATGCTATTTTACGATCTGTCCCAAATAAGTTGGGTGGTGTAATTTCTTTGTTTATATCTATTTTTATTTTATTTATTTTACCATTTTCTATTAATTTTTCTTTTAAGGGTTTAGAATTTTATCCTTTAAGTCAGTTTTTTTTTTGGGTTTATGTGTGTATAGTTATTATTCTTACTTGAATTGGTTCCTGCCCTGTTGAAGAACCTTATGTTAATATTGGAATGGTTTTTACTTTTTTGTACTTTTTTTATTTTATTTTTGATCCTTTAATTCATTTTTTTTGAAATAAATTTTTGTTTTAGTTATTTAGCTTATGTTTAAAGCTTATATTTTGAAAATATATGAAAGAGTTTACTTTAATAACTTAACCAAAAAAAATGATAAAAAAGTATGATTTTCATCAAGATGAAAAACATAGTGGAATTTAATGTTACTGGTAAATAACATTTTCATGCAATATACATTAATATATCATATCGGTATCGCGGTACGGATCTTCGAATCCAGATGAATAAAAAACAAATTATTGTTATTTTAATAAAGAATTCAAAATTGAAGTAGTTTCCACCTAATATTATTAATGAAGTAATTAATGATATAAAAATAATTCTAGAATATTCCGAGATAAATAGTAAGGCGAACCCTAATGATCCAAATTCAACATTAAAACCTGATACTAGTTCTCTCTCCCCCTCTGAGAAGTCAAATGGGGACCGGTTGTTTTCTGCCAAACAGCACGAAAGTCAGACTAAAAATATTGGTACGGAGATTATTATTAATCAGTTATTTTTTTGAATTAAAAATATTTCGTTGAATGAGTATCTTTCCAGTAAAAGAAAGTATATTATAAGAATTATTGATAAGGTTACTTCATATGAAATTGCCTGTGAAATTCTTCGGATAGCCCCGATTATTGAATAATATCTATTTGAGGATCACCCTCTTACAATTATTACGTAAATTCTTATTCTTAATACAACTAAAAAAAATAATAATCCCAAGTTAAATTCTGTACAGTTGATGAAATATGGAAATAATAATCATGTTATTAATGATTGGGTTAACCCAAAAAAAGGAGAAATATAGAATACAACGAAGTTTGAGTTTAATGGTGAAATATATTCTTTAAGAAATAATTTTATTCCGTCTCTAAATGGCTGCAAAATTCCAGAAACACCAACTTTGTTTGGTCCTTTACGTGTTTGTATATATCTTAATGTTTTACGTTCTATAAGTGTAAAAAACCCTACTGATAATAAAATTATTAATAATGTAATTAGTGTAGTTATAATGAATATTATTGAATATAATAATTATTATATTTTTAAATTCTAAATTTAATACACTGGACTCTGCCAATTCAATATTGACTAATTTTCTATTTATATAGTTATTTATGGTCCTTTCGTACTAATAAATAGTATTTTTTTAAGATAGAAACCAACTGGTCTTAACTTTAAGGTTAACAGGTTATTTTCTTGTAAGTTTTATATCTTACACTTTTATGGGTAAACCCTACTTATAATTCTCGTAATGTATTAGTGCCTAGTTATAATGAATATAGTTATTATATTTTTAAATTCTAAATTTAATACACTGGACTCTGCCAATTCAATATTGACTAATTTTCTATTTATATAGTTATTTATGGTCCTTTCGTACTAATAAATAGTATTTTTTTAAGATAGAAACCAACCTGGCTCACACCGGTCTTAACTCAAATCATGTAAGAATATTTAGTCGAACAGACTATTTCTTAAAGAATCTACCCCTTAAGTAATCTTAATTCAACATCGAGGTCGCAATCTTTAGTATAAATTTGAACTTTCCACTAAAATTACGCTGTTATCCCTAAGGTAACTTTTTCTTGTTTTCAATTTCTTGGATCTTTTTTACACTAATTAGTGATTTATTTAATTAAAGTTTTTTTTATTTAATTATCACCCCAATAAAATATTTATTGTTCAAGGAAAAATTCTAATCTATTTAAATTTTTTTGTAAATAAAAATAAAGTTCTATAGGGTCTTCTCGTCCCTAAAGATTATTTAAGCTTTTTGACTTAAAAATAAACTTTTATTACTAATAAAAATAAAATTTGTCTTTCATTTATTCATTCATTCCAGTTTACAATTAATAAACTAATTATTATGCTACCTTTGTACAGTCATTATACTGCAGCCATTAAATCTTCATAGGGCAGAATTTACTTTCAATTTTTCTGAAAGAAGTGTTTTTGATAAACAGTTGAAAACTTTTTTTGTCGAGTTCATTTTTTATTAATTTGTTATTATACTAATTAAATCATTATTTATAATATTTTTATGTTTATTAAAATATTTTAGTTTAAATTTAAGTTTAATAAAATTATAGTTAATAATTATAATCTAATAAGAACTGAATTGTTTATTTTAATCTTAATAATAATAATTTTTTATTAATTTTAACTTATTATTAAGATTATCCTTAATAATTTAAGAATAATTTATTAGTTTAATTAATTTCTTCTTTATTCTTTAATTAAATTAAATTTCTAAAAAACCAGATATTATCAAGTTTGTTTAGAATTTTTCTTCTATAATTTTATTTAAAAGTTTTTTGTAATAAACAATTTTATATAATTATTGTTCACTTGATTTCGGGAATAAAATTTAAAATTATTATTAAATTTACCCTGATACCAAAGGTACAAATATTTTTCTATTAGAATAATTTAATTTCCTTTACAGTTACAACTTTTTTTTAAAAAAAATTATTTATATAAATAATAAACTAATTCTTTTTTTAACTAATTCAAGAATAATTCTTCCCTATTAATGTAAGTAATAAACTTTAGTTTATAAGCTACATCTTGCGATGTAAGCTTTCTAGCTTTACTTTCCAGTAAATCTACTTTGTTACGACTTGTCTCATTTTATTGAGAGTGACGGGCAATATGTACATAATTTATTTCTTTTTCATTCTAGTTAATTAACTAAATTTACTTTTAGATCCTTTTTCTTTTCTAATTTTTTATTAGATTTCTAATTTTTTTAATTTTTAAAGTAACCCATGGTTTTCCTTTATAAAACTGCACCTTGACCTAAAATAGTTTTTTTTGAAAAAAGGAAATTTTCTTTTGAAACATCCTTTATAGAGGTATACAAATTTTATTATTAAGGTATAATTTATTGTGGTTTATCAATTATTTCACAGGTTCCTCTAGTTAGATGAATTACCGCCAAATTCTTTGAGTTTTAAAGTACTTATCTAATAGTTTTCGGTAATAATTTTTAAATATGGAATAGTAGGGTATCTAATCCTAGTTTTTTTTACATACTTCACTTATTTCTATAAGATTCTTTTTTTAATGTAAAATTTCACTTAAACTTTATTTGTTATAAATCAATTAGTTTACCAAAGTTATTAAATTTTATTAACTGTTTAACCGCGAATGCTGGCACAGATTTTATTCAAATGTCATATGAATTTCTATTTTATTTTAGTTAATAATTTTAATTACTGTTAAGAATTAACTTTAAAAGTTTACATATAATGAATTCATTAAATTAATAATTAGCTAGAATCAAACTTTGTACTAGTTTATTCACTAATAACTACTAGTTGGGATAGTAGGTTTCGCTTCAATTTCGTTTTTTTTTAACTCAAATTTCTTGAAGTTATGGCTTTTGAACCAAACAACTCTTAGAGTTGTTTGGGCATATACATTAATTATTTGTTTAGGATTAATAATTTCGTATATCAATTTGATTTATAATAAATATTTTATATATATTAAATATGTATCATCTAAAAATAATGAAATTTATTAGATTATAATATCTTATGTACCTATTAAGTCTTATATTAGAAAATATAGGTATACATTATTAATTATATAATTACATTAAATTAGTAATCATCTTCAATAATAATAAATATTTAATATATAATAATATATACATATATATATAATAAATATTTAATATATAATAATATATAATAATAAATATTTATTATATATTAAATATGTATCATCTAAAAATAATGAAATTTATTAGATTATAATATCTTATGTACCTATTAAGTCTTATATTAGAAAATATAGGTATACATTATTAATTATATAATTACATTAAATTAGTAATCATCTTCAATAATAATAAATATTTATTATAATTAAGGTTTAATTTAATTTTAAAATAAAATATTTAATTATTAAGCTATATTAAGACTTAGTGTTGATAAATTAGATATCATTTAATGAAATTTCACTATTTATGACTATGTAACTGAATTTTATTGTAAAATTTTTATTTATTAGTTAAATCTGTGACCATAACTTCAAGAATTTTGATTTAAAATAATTACATATTTATAAAAATATAATCTCCTTCCTTTTCTAAGTTTAGAAAAGAAAAGGAAGGAGGGTTAGGAAATATAGTCATATAGTAATTTAATAGTG